AACTTGCTATCGGATCTTTCTTTTCGATTCAGTACTTTTCAAAAAAGAATTTCGACATATTTATTATGATTTATGATTATGATAAGCAATCCCACTACTTCTAATCCTGTGGTTTCTACACTTGAAGAACAAAACCTAGGGCGTATCACTCAAATTATTGGCCCAGTACTGGATGTCATTTTTCCACCGGGCAATATGCCTAATATTTATAATGCTTTGATAATTAAAGGTCGAGATACTGTCGGTCAGCAAATTAATGTAACTTGTGAAGTACAACAATTATTAGGAAATAATCGAGTGAGAACTGTAGCTATGAGTGCTACAGATGGTCTGATGAGAGGAATGAAAGTGATTAACACGGGAGCTCCTCTAAGTGTTCCAGTCGGGGGAGCTACTCTCGGACGAATTTTCAACGTTCTTGGAGAGCCCGTTGATAATTTAGGTCCTGTCGATACTCGCACAACATCTCCTATTCATAGATCTGCACCCGCCTTCATACAGTTAGATACGAAATTATCAATCTTTGAAACAGGGATTAAAGTGGTAGATCTTTTAGCTCCCTATCGCCGTGGAGGAAAAATAGGACTATTTGGGGGAGCTGGAGTGGGTAAAACAGTACTCATCATGGAATTGATCAACAACATTGCCAAAGCTCACGGAGGCGTATCTGTATTTGGCGGAGTAGGTGAACGCACTCGTGAAGGAAATGATCTCTACATGGAAATGAAAGAATCCGGGGTGATTAATGAAAAAAATCTTGCAGAATCAAAAGTGGCTCTAGTCTATGGTCAAATGAATGAACCGCCAGGAGCTCGTATGAGAGTTGGCTTGACTGCCCTAACCATGGCGGAATATTTTAGGGATGTTAATGAGCAAGACGTACTTCTATTCATCGACAATATATTTCGTTTCGTTCAAGCAGGGTCCGAAGTCTCTGCCTTATTAGGTAGAATGCCTTCTGCAGTGGGTTATCAACCTACCCTTAGTACGGAAATGGGTTCTTTGCAAGAAAGAATTACTTCTACTAAAGAAGGATCCATAACATCGATCCAAGCAGTTTATGTACCTGCGGATGATTTGACCGACCCTGCTCCTGCCACGACATTTGCACATTTAGATGCTACTACCGTATTATCAAGAGGATTAGCTGCCAAAGGTATTTATCCAGCAGTAGATCCCTTGGATTCAACGTCAACTATGTTACAACCTAGGATCGTTGGTGAGGAACATTATGAAACTGCGCAAAGGGTTAAGCAAACTTCACAACGTTACAAAGAACTTCAGGACATTATAGCTATCCTTGGGTTGGACGAATTATCCGAAGAAGATCGTTTAACTGTAGCAAGAGCACGCAAAATTGAGCGTTTCTTATCACAACCCTTCTTTGTGGCAGAAGTCTTTACTGGTTCTCCAGGGAAATATGTTGGTCTCGCAGAAACAATTCGGGGGTTTAAATTCATCCTTTCCGGAGAATTAGACGGTCTTCCCGAGCAGGCCTTTTATTTGGTGGGTAACATCGATGAAGCTACCGCGAAAGCTATGAACTTAGAAGAGGAGAACAAATTGAAAAAATGACCTTAAATCTTTGTGTACTGACTCCTAATCGAATGATTTGGAATTCCGAAGTGAAAGAGATTATTTTATCTACTAATAGTGGACAAATTGGGATATTACCAAACCATGCCCCCATTGCCACGGCTGTAGATATAGGTCTTTTGAGAATACGGCTAAACGACCGATGGTTAACGGTGGCTCTTATGGGCGGTTTTGCTAGAATAAGTAATAATGAGATCACCATTTTAGGAAATGGTGCGGAAATTAGTACTGACATTGATCCACAAGAAGCTCAACAAACTCTTGAAATAGCTGAAGCTAACTTGAGTAGAGCTGAGGGTAAGAGACAAGCAATTGAGGCAAATCTAGCTCTCAGACGAGCTAGGACACGAGTAGAAGCTGTCAAAGCGATTTCCTATTAGTAGTTAATAAATTCAATCAAAATTCTTTAATCTATTATTATACACTACACACTATATCTTGATTCCACAAATTGAACACAATGAAGTCTAATTTGATTAATCTGATGATAGAACGAAAAAGAAAAAAAGAGGATGGGTAGAAAAACTTATTAGATACCATGGAATCCGGTATCTAATAAGTTCTACCTACTATTGGATTTGAACCAATGACTCCCGCCGTATGAAAGCAATACTCTAACCACTGGGTTAAGTAGGTCATTTATCATCACAAAAAGGGTCTCCATCACTTCGATGGATTATAGGTAAAATATGTTTTCTAAGCAATATAAGCAATATCAATCTTTTACCAGTAAACATAAACGGATCAGAAAGTTATCATGTGGGATTATGGAATACCCTTCTTGACAAGAAATTGTCTCTATGTTAAAATGGTTATGACAAGGGCTATAGCTCAGTTAGGTAGAGCACCTCGTTTACACGTGCGCCAATGTTTTTCAAGGGAGCCTTTTATGCAATGACCATAA